ATTTTGCATTATTCCAAATTGACACATTAGTTGTACATAATATCTCAACAATGAAGTTATTTTATTGATTGGGTTCAAAATTGGAGATATATAGTAAATATATTACATATAGTAATTAATAAAAATTATAAATTAAGAAGTCATAAAGTTATCCAAAATTTTTTAACATGGAATCCATTAGTTTCAACAATCCATTAATTTGAACTAAAAATATGAGATCTGCCCTTACCGAGAAAGATAAAAATTTTTTATTGTAAAGGTCGATGGGGAAAATCAGACTCCCCACCACAAAAATCTTAGTGAAAATATACTACAAAGAAATAAAAAATCTTGTATTTTTTTCTTTATTCTTTTTTTATTCAGAAAACAGAAGAATTCTTTTTTTAGACATCTTATAAGATTGAAACCTGGTCTATTTCATATTGATTAGAATAGGGACTGCCAATTTGGAATTTTATATTAACAAATTATGGAGCCAATTTTTTGAGTCAAATCCATTCCGATTATTCCAATATTTTAGGACTTAGTTGTTTGTCGTACAAAAAAACTTTTTGAATTCCCGGTAGAAAGAGATTTCCCTAATGACAAAGCTTTTAATGCCGCCCAATATCCTTTCCTTTTCCAAATATTTTTGCGAATGCGCTTTTTTGATATAGAAGTACGTTTTTTTGGAACTGCCATTTTAAAATCATTGTTATAGTTGGATGTGAAAGACATCTATTGTTCAAAACATTCATTCAAAACAAATTATTATTTCTTATTCATTATCTATTTTTTCTATAAATAATATTTGTCTATAAACAAAATTCTCTTCATCAAAAAGAAATATAGATATGTGAAAGATCCGTCAAAATTGGATCAAAAATGACTCGAAATAACAAAATTGGGATTCCATACAATATTCGTAAAACCCAAAATTTTGGGTTTAGAACTCTTAGTTCTCGTTCTTTATCTCTCAAATTTATATCTTTAGAATCTGCTAGGTCATAGAAATCCAACTTAATGATTTAATAAAATAAAGAAAGAACCTAAAAGACCTTGATTTTCATCATTCTAGACTTTATTTACATGTAATAAAATACCTCAAAGGATTGTAAACTTTTGCCTAATAAAAAACTTGAGTCTTTTTTTAGTCAAACTCGAGAAAAGAATACACCTAAATTCAATTTTAAAATTCGAATGAGATTACTAAAAAATCTGTTAAAGGATACGTGGTTTGATAAAAAAATATCTCAGTCGTTTTTTACCCTTTATCGATAAAAAAGTTCATTTTAGATCTATAATATTATAACGTTTACTAAGAAATCGTTTTGATTGAAATGGAAAACAATCAATCCCATAATGAATTAGTTAATGAGTTGAAAGAAACTAACTAAAAGCAAGAGTTTTTATTTCATTAGACCGATGACCTTAGTTAATCCTATAATTCATATCAAAATCAAGTACTCTTTTAGCGTAATTTTTTATCCTTGCTCTATGAATATAAATTATTATTACGATAATTTATCGTAATAATAATTTATATTTGCATTTTCCTGTTATAAGTATTCTTTTTTATATCTAACTTGGTCATCTCATTTGACCAATTGTAACTTCTTGTTTTGAATATTTGAACGATTTTGAAAAGACTCAGAATAAATAGTAATCTAAAATTATTAAATAAGTTAGTGCATATCTTGATTTTTTATTGACTTTTTTCGAACGAGGTAAGATCCGGTGAATCGGAAACAATTAATTAAGAATAAAAAACTTTTTTTATGGAACAGACATACCAATATGCGTGGATAATACCTTTCCTTCCACTTCCAGTTCCTATGTTAATAGGGTTGGGACTTCTTCTTTTTCCGACGGCAACAAAAAGTCTTCGTCGTATGTGGTCTTTTCAGAGCATTTTATTGTTAAGTATAGTCATGATTTTTTCCATGAATCTGTCTATTCAGCAAATAAATAGCAGTTATGTCTATCAATATGTATGGTCTTGGATTATCAATAATGATTTTTCTTTAGAATTCGGATACTTGATCGACCCCCTTACTTCTATTATGTCAATATTAATCACTACTGTTGGAATTATGGTTCTTATTTATAGTGATAATTATATGTCTCATGATCACGGATATTTGAGATTTTTTGCTTATATGAGTTTTTTCAGTACTTCCATGTTGGGATTAGTTACTAGTTCAAATTTGATACAAATTTATATTTTTTGGGAATTAGTTGGAATGTGTTCGTATCTATTAATAGGATTTTGGTTCACACGACCTGTTGCAGCAAAGGCTTGTCAAAAGGCGTTTGTAACTAATCGTGTTGGCGATTTTGGTTTATTATTAGGCATTTTAGGGTTTTATTGGATAACGGGGAGTTTCGAATTTCGTGATTTATTCCACATATTAAATAACTTGATTTCTAATAATGAGGTCAATTTTTTATTTGTTACTTTGTGCGCTATTCTATTATTTGCAGGTGCGATTGCGAAATCTGCACAATTTCCCCTTCATGT